AGGGTCGTTCTAGCTATATAAGAAACCTTTGATTCCTTTGATTAATAATAAGAAAAATTGCTTTTTGAACTCCATAGATTTCTGGAGTCGCTTATTATCCCCTAATCTCAAAAAGAGATAAAAAAATGGGCGATTATGTGATTAGTTGGTATACAAAATATAATATAGAATTCGGTTGAATCAAAATAATTTCTTTTATTAAAGTTCTATTTCTTTCAGAGGGCAATATGAATGTTCTATCATCTTCCATCACCACACTAAAAGTCTTATACGATATATCCGGTGTGGAAGTAGGCCAACATCTCTATTGGCAAATAGGGGGGTTACAAGTCCATGCCCAAGTACTTATTACTTCTTGGGTTGTAATTGCTATCTTATTAGGTTCTGCCACTCTAGCTGTTCGGAATCCACAAACCATTCCGACTGATGGTCAGAATTTCTTCGAATATGTTCTTGAATTCATTCGCGACGTGAGCAAAACTCAGATTGGAGAAGAATACGTTACTTGGGTTCCCTTTATTGGAACGCTCTTTCTATTTATCTTTGTTTCTAATTGGTCAGGGGCTCTTTTACCTTGGAAAATCATAGAGTTACCTCATGGGGAGTTAGCCGCACCCACAAACGATATAAATACTACGGTTGCTTTAGCTTTACTCACGTCATTGGCATATTTTTATGCGGGTCTTAGTAAAAAAGGATTAGGTTATTTCGGTAAATACATTCAACCAACCCCAATCCTTTTACCCATTAACATCTTAGAAGATTTCACAAAACCTTTATCACTTAGTTTTAGACTTTTCGGTAATATATTAGCTGATGAATTAGTAGTTGTTGTTCTTGTTTCTTTAGTACCTTTAGTAGTTCCTATACCGGTTATGTTTCTTGGATTATTTACAAGTGGTATTCAAGCTCTTATTTTTGCAACTTTAGCTGCGGCTTATATAGGAGAATCTATGGAGGGTCATCATTGACTAGTTTTGAACTATGTTTTTGCTTAGCTTAGCCCAACTCAATGTATGCCTGTCTCAAGATACTATACTTAAGAAAAATAAACATCCATGGTATATTACGAGCTAGAATCTAGAGTAATAGCAAAAAAGATTATGATATGAGCGAATTGTTGGAAAAATGGGAAAAATATCTTTTTCCCATTTTTCTGGTTTGGCCCTTTTTATCTTTTATACCATACCTTCCGCAATTAATATTCTAGATTGTTCAACCAATTTCAATAGTAAATATAAATATTAATGATATTAAAGAATTCGTCCATTTAGATTTTCGATGTTGTATCCCATGTGCTGAGAACTAAAAGGAATAAAAGGGTTTACAAAAACTTAGAGTCCTAAATTAGTTAGGAGAGGGGGTCAATTAGATATATGGAATCTAATGGCTATAAGCGAACTTTTGTGGATGTTTCAAAGAAAATTTATAGAATCCGATTGAATCTAAGATACGAATCATTGGTTTACATTATGTAAGAAAGGCATGTATATGTGATAATTGACTAGTTATATATGAACTCGAGATATATATAATTTGCCCTACTCCGGACCTGGCTTTCAAATAGAAGTCTTTTCCTTTCGTCTGGTCTATGGCTGTGAATTGAATGAATCTTAGCGATGGAATAGTTAAGTCCTAATTCTTGATTGTATCATTAACCATTTTTTTTATTTTTTGCGAGGAACTTATCATGAATCCATTGATTTCTGCCGCTTCCGTTATTGCTGCTGGATTGGCCGTAGGGCTTGCTTCTATTGGACCTGGAGTTGGTCAAGGTACTGCTGCGGGTCAAGCTGTAGAAGGTATTGCGAGACAGCCCGAGGCGGAGGGAAAAATACGAGGTACTTTATTACTTAGTCTAGCTTTTATGGAAGCTTTAACAATTTATGGGCTGGTTGTAGCATTAGCGCTTTTATTTGCGAATCCTTTTGTTTAGTTTAACCTATAAAAATACTATAAGTATTTTTTGCCTTGGGCTTGCCACTTGCCTTTTAAAATTATAGCAAGATTTCACTCCTACAATTAACAATTATAAGTATCATTCTTAATTGGGAATTTCAATTGCAAAAAAAAAGAGGGCGGGACGTGATACAAAAAGAACTCTGTTCTATTTTTTTAGTCTATCTATAAGGGGAGATCATATGAAAAATGTAACTGATTCTTTCCTTTCCTTGGGTCACTGGCCATCCGCCGGGAGTTTAAGATTTAATACCGATATTTTAGCAACAAATCTAATAAATCTAAGTGTAGTGCTCGGTGTATTGATCTTTTTTGGAAAGGGAGTGTGTGCGAGTTGTTTATTTCAAAAATAGGCTGGATCCAACCAGATGCACTTTGTTCGTTTTTGTTCGTTATAACTAAGAAAGAAAGGTGCATAATCCCGCGAATTACTTCTGAATAAATTAATAAATTATATGTAAGAACTATAGCATTTCGTAATTTGTTGGTAAATCTACCTTCCTTTGATTCTCTATCAACCAATAATGTGGGACCATTAACA